ACTTTTGGTGAGAGAGGGTCCCGTAATTTTTGTGTTTTACATAACAACATGTTGGAATTTTTAGTTTTTGATTTCTGATTTTTACTTTTGGTGAGAGAGGGTCCCGTAATTTTTGTGTTTTACATAACAACATGTTGGAATTTTTAGTTTTTGATTTCTGATTTTTACTTTTGGTGAGAGAGGGTCCCGTAATTTTTGTGTTTTACATAACAACATGTTGGAATTTTTAGTTTTTGATTTCTGATTTTTACTTTTGGTGAGAGAGGGTCCCGTAATTTTTGTGTTTTACATAACAACATGTTGGAATTTTTAGTTTTTGATTTCTGATTTTTACTTTTGGTGAGAGAGGGTCCCGTAATTTTTGTGTTTTACATAACAACATGTTGGAATTTTTAGTTTTTGATTTCTGATTTTTACTTTTGGTGAGAGAGGGTCCCGTAATTTTTGTGTTTTACATAACAACATGTTGGAATTTTTAGTTTTTGATTTCTGATTTTTACTTTTGGTGAGAGAGGGTCCCGTAATTTTTGTGTTTTACATAACAACATGTTGGAATTTTTAGTTTTTGATTTCTGATTTTTACTTTTGGTGAGAGAGGGTCCCGTAATTTTTGTGTTTTACATAACAACATGTTGGAATTTTTAGTTTTTGATTTCTGATTTTTACTTTTGGTGAGAGAGGGTCCCGTAATTTTTGTGTTTTACATAACAACATGTTGGAATTTTTAGTTTTTGATTTCTGATTTTTACTTTTGGTGAGAGAGGGTCCCGTAATTTTTGTGTTTTACATAACAACATGTTGGAATTTTTAATTTTTGATTTCTGATTTATACTTTTGATGGGGAAGGATCTTATAATTTTTGTGTTTTACATAATAATATACTTGATTTTTAATTCTTTATTTTTGATTTTTTTAATAAACATAAAAAATTTGGATGAAAATTTTTGGTTTTTGTAATTTGTACGAAAATTGAAAAAATTTTTTAATTTTTTAAAATTTATAAATTATTGTTATTTTACTATTGATTTTTGGTTGCATAATATGTAAAAATTTATAAATTTTAAAAATTTAAAAAATCTAAAAAATTGTTTAATTTTTAAATTGGTTGAATGAAAATTTAATTGATTTATATAGAACAAGGTCGGACTAGTCCGGGGGGGTAGAAACTATTTAGGGATTGGGGAAGCACAAGATCGGGAATAGGAGGAGAGCAGGATACTGGAATAGAGAGGAGTAAAGAATACTTTACATAATATGGGACTATTTAACTATGGGGGGAGTACACTATAGGGAATGGGGGGATAGAATAAAGGAATAGATGGATATATAGCAGATAAAAAATAAAGGGGGGGGAACTGTGAGGCATTTGGAGCGACACGGGTAAGGAGCCAGAGAAGCGGAGAGCATAGATAGCAATGGACTATGTAAGGGACACTAGATGTAGGGGATAGAACAAGATGTTACAGACCATGTAAGGGGACACTATTGGTAGCTGGGGTATAGTATGTAGTACACATATGGAAATAATTTATAGCGGGAGCCGGGGTTGGATCACTACTGGAGGGGGACAGAGAATAGAGAGAGAGGGGGGGGGAGAGCACGCGACCTTGTTCCGTCATTATTATGCTTATAATTTGATATAAGGTTGATTCTGTCTTTTTTAATTAGTTAATTGATAATATTAAATATAAGTATTTAGCGTGTTATTATTTATCTAAAAGATAATATATTTTATTTGTAGTTTTTAATTTTAAATATTTACATAGTTGTGGAATTAGTTAATTTATTTAGGACTGTTGAAAGTTGTGCCAGCAAACGCGGTTATACATCTAGTTCAAATTAATTTTTTTGGCTATTATTAATTTTTATTTTTTGGGGCTTGATTTTGTTTTATAAGGTGAAATTTTTAAGTCAGATTATATATCCCTGGTTTGAGATTATAAGAATTTTAGGAATTAAACTAGGATTAGATACCCTATTATTCTAAATGTAAATTTTTGGCCATAAAATTAATAGATAAGATCTTTAAATTAAAAGGATTTGGCGGTAATTTAGTCTTTTCAGAGGAACCTGTTCTGTAATCGATGATCCACGTTGGATTTAACTTTAATTATTTGTTTATATATCTCTGTCATTGAATGTTTTATTAGAAAATTTTCTTTAATTATTAATTTATTTAATGTCAGGTCAAGGTGTAGCTATATTAAAGGTTGAGATGGGTTACATTTAATGATATTTATTGGAATAGTATAATTGTATAATATATTATGAAATTGGATTTGAAAGTAATTATTATTATTTTATTATAATGATTTTAGCTCTAGATTATGCACACATCGCCCGTCGCTTTCATTTATAAGGTGAAATAAGTCGTAACAAAGTAATTTTACTGGAAAGTGAAGTTAGATTTATACAAGTTATATTTTAGGAATATTATTACTTACAATAATAATTGGATCGTGCAATTCGTTCTAACTTGATTAATTATGATATTGCTGTTATTTTTTCTTTATTTTATTTTTCTTAAAATAATATTTTTTTTAGTAATTTTTATTGAACTTATAATTTTAGCTATAGTTTATGTTACTGTGAAGGACTTTTTTTTTATTATTTATAAGTTGACTTTTTTTGTTGTACCTTTTGTATCAGGGTTTATTAATTTTAAATTAATTATTATTAATTTTCCCGAAATTATAAGAGATATATTTAAATGATAGTTTACGTTTTATAGTAATTTTTAATTTATATATAGAGGTTATATGCTATTCAATTTTAAATATCTGGTTGTTTAATAAACTAATTTAATTAGGTCTATTGATTGGTTATTCTATAAATTTATTTTTTTTAATATCAATAGATAAAATTATAGGGGATAAGCTCTATACTTGTTTTATAATCTAATTTTTTATAAAGATTTTGTAGGCTTGACAACAGCCATCATTTATTTCGTTATAGTTAATTCTTAGTTAATTTTAATTTATTTAAGATTTAAGTTTTTATTAAACTTTTTATTTTAATTTTTTATTTTAAGTAATAATGATAGAATTAGTAGTTTTGAACATTTAAATATAAGAATTCGGCAAATTTAGTTCCCGCCTGTTTAACAAAAACATGTCTTATAGATTTTTAATTTTAAGTCTAATCTGCCCGGTGATTTATTAAACGGCCGCAGTATTCTGACTGTGCGAAGGTAGCATGATCATTTGTCTCTTAATTGGAGGCTTGTATGAATGATTGGACGAGGAACTGACTTTTTTTATTTAATTTTTATGAATTTGATTTTTGAGTCAAAAAGCTTAAATTTTTTTGCAAGACGAGAAGACCCTATAGAATTTTATTTTTAGCTAATTATTTATGATTTGGTTAATTAACAATAAGTATTTTTTTAAAAATTTTGTTGGGGCGATATTGAAATTTAATTAACTTTCATTTATTATTTTTCATTACTTAGTGTATTTTTTGATCCTTTATTATGGATTAATAGATTAAATTACCTTAGGGATAACAGCGTAATTTTTTCGGAGAGTTCTTATCGATGAATTAAGTTTGCGACCTCGATGTTGGATTAAAGTGAATTTTTGGTGCAGAAGCTAAAAAATTTGAGTCTGTTCGACTCTTAAATCTTTACATGATCTGAGTTCAGACCGGCGTGAGCCAGGTTGGTTTCTATCTGCAATCATTTATTATATTTTAGTACGAGAGGACCAAATATAAGTAATATTTATTATATTTTGATTATTATTAACTATTTTGGCAGAATTAAGTGCGATAAATTTAGAATTTATAAATGTAATTTTTATTACAAGTAGTAATTTTTTTGATTAATTATCTAGTAATAATTATTTTTATATTGGTGGCTGTTGCTTTTGTTACTTTACTTGAACGTAAGGTTTTAGGTTATATTCAGTTACGTAAAGGCCCTAATAAGGTTGGTATAATAGGGTTATTACAGCCTTTTTCTGATGGAATTAAGTTATTTTTTAAGGAACAGACTTATCCTTATATATCTAATTTTTTTATTTATTATTTGTCACCTATTTTTATATTATTACTATCTTTTTCTCTTTGGGTGTTGTTCCCTTATGTTATTAATGTTTATAGATTTAATTTCGGTTTTTTATTTTTTTTATGTTGCACGGGCATAGGAGTTTATGGGGTTATATTATCAGGTTGATCTTCTAATTCTAAGTATGCTTTATTAGGTAGATTACGTTCTTTGGCTCAAACAATTTCTTATGAAGTTAGAATAGCTATAATTATTCTTTGTTTTGTTATTTTTGTTTTTGGTTTTAATTTTATTAATTTTATAATTTATCAATCAGGTGTTTGGTTTTTATTTTTTTCTTTTCCTCTTTTTTTTTGTTGATTATCTTCTTGTTTGGCTGAGACTAATCGCGCCCCCTTTGATTTTGCTGAAGGTGAGAGTGAATTGGTTAGAGGATTTAATGTTGAGTATAGAAGCGGGGGTTTTGCATTTATTTTTTTGTCAGAGTATATAAATATTATTTTCATGAGTCTTTTAACTTGTATTATGTTTTTGGGTTGTGATTTATTGTCTTTTACATTTTATTTTAGGGTAACTTTTATTATTTTTTGATTTATTTGGGTTCGAGGTACTTTGCCTCGTTTTCGTTATGATAAATTAATATATTTGACTTGAAAAGGGTTTTTGCCTGTTTCTCTGAATTATTTTTTGTTCTTTTGTTTATTTTTATGTTTAATGTTACTTGTAATGTAGTTCATTAAATTAAGTGGTAAGTTAATGATGGAATTTAACCATCTTTTTTTACTTTCAAAGTAAATACTTATCTAAAGTTTATTAACTATCTAGTTATTTTGTCTCATAATTTAAATACAATGGGGTTAATTACAAAGTATATGAAATAGATTACTGTAAGTATTTGTCCTGTTGTAATAAAAGGTTCTTCAGCTGGTCGTGCTCCAATTCATGTAAGTAAGACTATTGTGGTTACGAATGATCAGAATAATAATTTATTTGCTGGATAGAATGCTATTCTTTGGAATTTTCTTTTATTAGTTAGAGGTAAGATTACAATAATGGCGATTGATAGGATTATTGCTATTACACCTCCCAGTTTATTTGGGATTGATCGTAAAATTGCATATGCAAATAGGAAATACCACTCTGGTTGAATATGCACAGGTGTTACTATAGGATTTGCTGGAATATAGTTTTCTGGGTCCCCTAATAGTCGTGGTTCTAGTAAAATTAATAATGAGAACAGTGTTAGGGTAAATATTATTCCTATTAAGTCTTTAATTGAGAAGTATGGATGGAAGGGTACTATGTCATATTTTGATCTTACTCCTAAAGGATTATTTCTTCCTGTTTGGTGTAAAAATAATAAATGGATTATTACTATAGCGGCAATGATAAATGGTAATAGAAAATGAAGTGTAAAGAATCGTGTTAATGTTGCATTATTAACTCTGAAACCCCCTCATAATCATTTTACGATATCATTTCCTAGATAAGGGATAGCTGACAGTAAGTTTGTAATGACTGTTGCCCCTCATAGTGATATTTGTCCTCATGGTAAAACATAACCTAGAAATGCAGTTGCTATAACTAAGAATAGTAAAATGATACCTACATTTCATGTTATTATTAATTTATAAGACCCGTAATATATTCCTCGCCCTACATGTAGGTATAAACAGATAAAGAATAATGAAGCCCCATTTGCATGTGTATTTCGGATTAATCAACCATTATTAACATCTCGACAGATGTGAATTACACTATCAAATGCTAGTTCAACATTTGCAGTATAGTGTATAGCTAAAAAAATTCCTGAGATAATTTGAATTATTAAACATATTCCTAATAATGATCCAAAATTTCATCATAATGAAATGTTTGATGGGGATGGTAAGTCAATTAATGATCCATTAATAATTTTAAATAGAGGATGAGTTTTTCGTAATGGTTTGTTCATTATTTTTTTTGTATACGTAAAGGTCCTTCTGAAATATTAACAATTATAGATACTGTGATTATACTGAAGAATAAGTATAATACTATTATAATAGTTATTATTTTTGTTTTTGAGTTAAATAGTCTAATTAATATTAGGTTTTCTGTTGATTCTATATTATTAATTAAGTTATTATTATTATTAATATAAAAGTAGTAAATTGATGCACATATTATTAATAGTCTTACTAATACTATTAATTTTATTGATATATGGAATTTTTCGTTTGAGGCTACTCTTGCTATATAAATAAAAAGTACTAATATTCCTCTTAATATTGAGATTAAAATAATATAGGAAAATCAAAATGACCCTAACATTAATCCTGTAATAATTGAGATAATTACAGTTTGAATAATAATGGTAATTCCTATTCTAATTGGGTGTGATAATCAAATAAAGATTCTTGACACTGCTATTAATAAGAAAATTAGTATTGTTATTTCAGTAAATAGTTTAATTTAAAATATTAATTTTGGGGATTAAAGTTGAGAATTTCTCTTTACTGAAGTTTTAAAGGTCAATCCTATCTATGATTTACAAGATCATTATTTTATTTAAACTATTAAAACTTATTAATTTAATTAATTTTTCTCTTATTTTTATATTTATTAGAGGTGTTTTGGTTTTTTCTTTTAGTCATAAACATTTACTTTTGGCTTTATTTAGTTTAGAATATTTGGTTTTGGTGTTGTTCTTGTCTTTATTTATATTTCTTATGAATTTAGGGTTTGAATTATATTTTATTTCTATCTTTTTAGTTTTTACTGTTTGTGAAGGTGCTTTAGGTTTGGGTGTTTTGGTTAATATAATTCGTAGACATGGTAATGATTTATTGTCTAGACTATCTGTTTTATCATGATAAAGTTATTTTTAATTATTTTTTTTTTGATTCCTTTGGTTTTTAATTGATGATTATTAACATCCTGTTTAATTTTCTTATCTTTTTTTATATTATTTTTTCCTGTTTCTAATTACTTTATGAGTATTAGATATGGATTTGGTATAGATTTAGTTTCTTTTTGTATATTACTTTTAACTGTGTGGATTGTTTATTTAATATTAATAGCTAGAACTAATATTAAGTTTAATAATAATTTTAATTTGGAGTTTCTTGTTACGGTTATAATGTTACTGTTAATTTTATTTCTTACTTTTTCTACCATGAATTTATTTATGTTTTATTTATACTTTGAGTCTAGAATAATTCCTACTTTATTTTTAATTTTTGGCTGAGGTTATCAACCTGAGCGTTTTAAGGCTGGTTTATACTTATTATTTTATACTTTATTTGCTTCTTTTCCTTTACTTATTTCTATTTTTTATATTTTTTTTTCTTGTAACACTTTATTTTATTATTTAATTTTAGTTGATATAAATTTATATTTGTATATATCTTTAATTTTTGCTTTTTTAGTAAAGATACCTATGGCTTTTGTTCATTTTTGATTACCTAAAGCTCATGTAGAGGCTCCTGTTTCTGGTAGAATAATTTTGGCTGGTGTTCTTTTGAAGTTAGGGGGTTACGGTTTATATCGTGTTTTTATTTTTATAAATATATTTTGTTATAATTATATTTGAGTGGTTATTAGATTATTTGGTTCATTTATAATTGGGTTTTTATGCCTTAGACAGGTTGATATTAAGTCTATAATTGCTTATTCTTCTGTTTCTCATATAGGACTGGTAATTGGTGGTATTATAACTGGTAATTATTATGGTCTTGTTGGTTCTTTAATTTTAATAATTGGCCATGGTTTATGTTCTTCTGGTTTATTTGCATTAGCTAATATAATATATGAACGTAGCCATAGTCGTAGTTTATTTATTAATAAGGGTTTTATAACTTTTATACCTACTATATCTATATTTTGGTTTTTATTCTCTATTAATAATATGGCTAGACCCCCCTCTTTGAATTTGTTTGGTGAAATTTTGTTGATTAATAGAATCTTAAGATGAAGTCCCTTAACTAGAATTTTTTTAGCTTTTTCTTCTTTTTTAACTTGTTGTTATAGAATTTACATGTACTCAATTACTCAGCATGGAGTTATATTTAGAGGTTTAAAAGGTGAATCAGAAGGTTATTTGCGTGAATATTATCTTTTATTAATACATTGATTCCCTTTAAACTTTTTGTTTTTGAAAATAGATATCTTTACTTATTGAATTTATCTAAATAGTTTAATTAGAATAATAATTTGTGGTGTTATAGGTACATTAATGTTTTAGATCAATGAATACTTTAAGTTTATATAAATATTGATTTTTAATTATTTTTTTCTTTGGGGTTTTATTTTTTTGTTTAGGACTTTATTTTTTATCTTGAGATTATTTTGTTTTTATGGACTGAGAGATTTTAACTTTAAATTCTTGTTGTATTTCTATAATTTTACTTCTTGATTGAATTTCTTTACTATTTATGGGCAGAGTTATATTTATTTCTAGAATAGTTATTTATTATAGCGATGATTATATAATAAATGATGATAATAAGGTTCGTTTTTTAATTTTAGTGCTTTTATTTGTTTTGAGAATAATATTTATAATTATTAGACCTAACATGATTAGAATTTTGCTGGGTTGAGATGGTCTTGGATTAGTATCTTACTGTTTAGTTATTTATTTCCAGAATTATAAATCTTACAATGCCGGTATATTAACTATTTTAACCAATCGTATTGGTGATGTGGCTATTTTATTAAGAATTGCTTTAATATTTAATAATGGTAGTTGACACTTTTTATATTATAATTACTATTTTACTTTAACGGGTTATTTTTCTTGTTTTCTAGTTATTTTAGCTGCTTTCACTAAGAGAGCTCAAATCCCTTTTTCTTCTTGGCTACCTGCTGCAATGGCTGCCCCAACCCCTGTTTCTGCTTTAGTTCATTCTTCTACTTTAGTTACTGCAGGTGTTTATTTATTAATTCGTTTTAGCCCTTTATTATTTCAATTTGATACTTCTTTTTTTTTGTTGCTTAGAATATTGACTATGTTTATATCTGGTCTTGGTGCTAATTTTGAATATGATTTGAAGAAGATTATTGCTCTTTCTACTTTAAGTCAGTTAGGTTTAATAATAAGAATTTTATTAATGGGTTATCCTGTTATTGCCTTTTTTCATTTATTAGCTCATGCTTTTTTTAAGGCATTATTATTTTTATGTGCAGGTTTAATTATTCATTGTATAAATGATTCACAGGATATTCGTCATATAGGTTTGTTAATTAATCATTTACCCTATACTAGAACTTGTTTTGGTATTGCTAATTTAAGTTTATGTGGTTTACCTTTTTTATCTGGTTTTTATAGAAAGGATATATCATTAGAGTTTATGAGAATAACTTATTTTAATTTATTTATTTATATTTTATTCTATTTATCTGTAGGTTTAACTGTTTCTTATAGAATACGTTTAGTTTATTATTGTATAACTAGTTATGTTGGTTTATTTTCTTGTTGTTCTTATAATGAAAGTTTTACAATAATACGTTCAATAATTTTTTTGGTATTTATGGGTATTTGTGGTGGTAGTGTGCTATCTTGGTTAATCTTTCCTTATCCTGATGTTTTGTTAATACCTTTGGAATGTAAATTGTTACCTATTTTTATGGTTTTTTTGGGGGGTTGATTAGGGTATGAAATGTCTTTTATATCTCTATTTGAGTCTATCTTTGGCTTGGAAAATAATCTTTTAACTATCTTTTTAGGATCTATATGATTTATACCTAATTTTAGAACTTATATAATTTATTCTAAAAGTTTAAATATATCTAATTATTATTCAGATTTTATGGATATAGGGTGAGGGGAGCATGTTATTTCTAATAGAATAGGTTATTACTTATTGTTTATGTCAAAAATTAATTTATTTTATCAGAACAATAATTTGAAGTTATTTTTTTCTGCTTTTGTTTTGATAGGTTTCTTGTTTATTCTCGTTTACTTGAGTAGCTTAAATTTAAAGCTTAATATTGAAGCTATTAAGATAAGATTACTCTTCTCAGGTATATTTATAGAATAAAAATTCATTTATTCATTGAAAATGAATAGTTTTAAGTTAAACTATATAAATAAGAGAAAAACGGATTTTAACCGCTTTAAAAGATAGTTAGCAGCTTCTTTTAGATGACTTCATTCTCTTTTAATTGGATTTATATAATCAATGATTTCATTAACAATGAAAAGCCTCTATTTTGGCTTCAATTAATAAGTAAGGAGATAATCTCTAATTTTAGGTCGAAACTAAATGTAAATTTTACTTCATTACTTTGAGGTAGACTTATTAGTATCTCTTAATTGCAAATTAAGTGTTAAAATTTAACTACAACCCCATTTATTCTGCTCATTCTAGTATATTATTTTTTCATTCATAATATAAGCCAATAATTAAAACTATAATAAAAATTGTTATTGTTATTGCTCATGATATAATATTTCTTGATTTTAGTGTAATAATTATTGGTAAGATAATAGTGATTTCAATATCAAAAATTAAGAATAGGATAGCAATTAAGAAGAATTGAAGAGAAAAAGGTAACCGGGCTCTTTTTTTTGGGTCAAAACCGCATTCGAATGGTGATATTTTTTCTCGGTCATTAATTGATTTTTTTGAGATGATTGAACATACTATTATTAGTATTAATGAAACAATAGATGCTACTATCACAGAAACAGTTACTTTAATAATTACTTTTTCTTAAAACAAGATCTTTTGATTGGAAGTCAAATATAATATTTATACTAAAAAAGTTATCTACCTCATCAGTAAATTGAAATATAAAGGAAAAGTCATACTACATCAACAAAATGTCAATACCATGCTGCTGCCTCAAATCCAAAATGATGTGTTTTGGAAAAATGGCATTTTAAATGACGTAGTAAACATACTATTAGAAATGTTGTACCAATAATTACATGGATTCCATGAAATCCTGTTGATATAAAAAAAGTTGATCCATAAACTGAATCTCTAATGCAAAATGGTGCTTCTATATATTCATATGCTTGAAGGGCGGTGAAGTATAAACCTAATGTTACTGTTATAATTAATGCCTTTAGTGTTTGATCATGTATACCATTTATTAATCTGTGGTGGGCTCATGTAACTGTAATTCCTGAGCATAATAAAATTATTGTATTTAGTAAAGGAATTTCTATTGGGTTAAATGTTTTAATTCCTTTCGGTGGTCAAGTTATTCCAAGTTCAATTGTAGGGGCTAATCTTCTATGGAAAAATGCTCAGAAGAAAGAAATAAAGAAAAATACTTCAGAAATAATGAATAGAATTATTCCTAATTTTAAACCTTCTGTTACTTTAATAGTATGCTTACCTTGAAATGTGGCTTCTCGTACAATATCACGTCATCATTGAAATATAGTTAGTAGTAGAATTAGAACTCCTAGATAAAATAAGTATATTTCATTTTTGTGAAATCATAAAACTATTCCTGATGTCACTGTTATCGCACCAATTGATCCTGTTAATGGTCAAGGTCTTGGATCTACAAGATGATAAGGGTGATTACTATGAATCTTCATTATATAACTTCTCTAGAATATAAAGTTCTTAAAATTGAGAATACATACGCTTGAATCAAAGATACTGCTGATTCAAATAATATTAATCCAATTTGAACTATTAAGATTATAGGGATAATAATTCTTTGTGCATTAACGGAGTTATTACCCAATAATCTTATTAGTAGATGCCCTGCAATTATATTAGCTGTTAAGCGTACAGCTAATGATCCTGGTCGAATTAAATTGCTAATTGTTTCAATTATTACTATAAAAGGTATTAAAATAGCAGGGGTACCAGCCGGGATTAGATGAGCAAATATATGATTTGTGTGATTATATCATCCAAAAATTATAAATGAAAGTCATAGTGGTAGTGCTATTGTTAATGTAAATACTAAATGACTAGATCTTGTGAAAATGTAAGGTAATAATCCTATAATATTATTAATTAGGATGAATATAAATAATGAAATTATAATTAGTGTTATTCCTTTTCTATTAGGTCCTATAAGTATTTTAAATTCTTCATTTAATTTTATAGTGATTGTATTAAACAAAGAATTTAAGCGATTTGGTAGTATTCAGTATGATAAAGGAATTAAAATGAAGCATGAGATTGTTCTTACCCAATTTATTGATAAGTATCTTGAAGTTGCGGGGTCAAATGTTGAGAATAAGTTAGTTATCATTTTCACTTAAATTGATTAATCTTGATTATTTCGATTGATTTTTGTTTAGGTAATATTTTTTTGTTATAGAAAATGATTGTATTTATTAATATAAATCTTATAATAAATACCAAGAATAGAATTTCTCATCATAACGGGGATATTTGAGGGATTAAGAAATATCTTTAGATATCTTTGGCTTGACAAGTCAATGTTTTAATAAACTAATTTCTTCCATTAAGAGTATTTGTTAATATACTATAAATTGGTTTAAGAGACCAATGCTTAACATTTTCAGCCACTTAATGAGTTAGAATGTAATCACTTTATAAAGTTATTTGTAGGAACACTTTCAATTACAATAGGTATGAAGCTATGATTTGCTCCACAGATTTCTGAACATTGTCCGTATAACAAACCTGGTCGGTTAATTTTAAATCTTCCTTGGTTTAATCGTCCTGGGACAGCATCAATTTTAATTCCTAGGGCTGGTACTGCTCATGAATGTAAAACATCAGCTGCTGTTACTAATACTCGGATTTGTGTATTTATTGGTAATACAACTCGGTTATCTACATCTAATAATCGAAATTCATTATCTGATAGTTCATTTGTTGGCTTTATGTAAGAGTCAAATTCTACATTATTAAAGTCTGAGTATTCGTAACTTCAATATCATTGATGTCCAATTGATTTAAATGTTAATATGGGATTATTAACTTCATCAATTAGATAAAGTAGATGAAGGGAAGGTAGGGCAATAAAAATTAATGTTACTGCTGGTAATGTTGTTCAAATAAATTCAATAGTTTGACCTTCAAGTAGATTTCGGTTAATAAGTTTATTTGATGTTAGTCTAATTATAATATAAGCTACTATAACTGTAATTATAAGTAAAATTATTAGGGCGTGATCATGAAATATAATTAATTGTTCTATTAAAGGAGAAGCTGCATCTTGTAATCCTAAATTTCCTCATGTTGCAATTTCTAATGAAAGATTAAATCTTTATATATGAAGCTTAAATTCATTGCACTATTCTGCCACATTAGAAAGAAGTTAATATAGGTAATTCAGCATAGGAATGCTCTGCTGGGGGTGTTTGTTGTAATCATTCAATTCTGGATGTTATATTATTTCTAAAGATAATTGCTCGTTTTGAAATAATTCTTTCTCAAATGATTATAATAAATATAATAATTCTGATTATAGATATTGTTGATCCAATTGATGAAACAATATTTCATGATGTATAACAGTCTGGGTAATCGGAATAACGTCGAGGTATGCCTCTTAATCCTAAAAAGTGTTGCGGAAAGAAAGTTAAATTTACACCAATAAATATTGTAAAGAATTGAATTTTTAATCATTTTGTTTTTATTGTTAATCCTGTAAATAATGGAAATCATTGAATAAATCTTCCTATAATAGCGAATACTGCTCCTATGGATAATACATAATGGAAATGTGCAACTACATAATAAGTATCGTGTAGTACAATATCAATTGAAGAATTAGCCAGTACAACACCTGTTAAACCTCCAATTGTAAATAGGAATACAAACCCTAATGCCCATAATGTAGAAGGTCTATAATTTATATTTATTCCATGTAATGTTGCTAGTCAACTGAAAATTTTAATCCCTGTTGGTACGGCAATAATCATAGTTGCTGAAGTAAAATAAGCTCGTGTATCTACATCCATTCCTACTGTAAATATATGATGAGCTCATACAATAAATCCTAGTAAGCCAATTGCTATTATTGCGTAAATTATTCCTAAAGTCCCAAATGCCTCAATTTTTCCTCTTTCTTGACTAATAATATGAGAGATCAAACCAAATCCTGGTAAAATCAAAATATATACTTCAGGGTGACCAAAGAATCAGAATAGATGTTGATAAAGAATTGGGTCTCCTCCTCCGGTAGGGTCAAAGAATGTAGTATTAAAGTTTCGGTCAGTTAATAGTATAGTAATTGCTCCTGCTAGAACAGGGAGTGATAATAATAGAAGAAGTGCTGTAATTCCTACAGACCAAACAAATAACGGCGTACGCTCGGGGGTTATACCAACTGGTCGTATATTAATAATAGTAGAGATAAAGTTAACTGCTCCTAAAATTGAAGATACTCCCGCTAAATGTAATGAGAAAATTGCTAAATCAACTGATGCTCCTCTATGTGATAAGTTTCTTGATAGAGGAGGGTAAACTGTTCAGCCAGTCCCAGCTCCTTTTTCCACTATGCTGCTAGTTAATAAAAGAGTTAATGAAGGAGGGAGTAACCAAAATCTTATATTATTTATGCGTGGAAATGCTATATCAGGTGCTCCAATTATTAATGGTACAAGTCAATTTCCGAATCCTCCAATTATAATAGGTATAACTATAAAGAAAATTATAATGAATGCATGAGCTGTAACAATGACATTATAGATTTGGTCATCTCCAATAAATGATCCTGGTTGACCGAGTTCAATTCGGATAATTCATCTTATAGATGAACCAACCATTCCTGCTCATATACCGAAAATAAAATATAAGGTTCCAATATCTTTATGATTAGTAGAAAACAATCATTTGTTCAATTGATAAGGTGGCTGAATTTTAGGCTATAAATTGTAAATTTATATATGGTATGATAACCTCTTATCAGGCTTTATAGTTTAATTAAAATATAAGATTGCAAGTCTTGGGATACATGTTGTTAAAGCTTATAATTGTTTATATTTTTAACTTTGAAGGTTAATAGTTTCTTTAACTTAAAGCTTTAAATAAAGCTTATTATTAAAAAAGCTGGTATAAGTAAGTTAATTCTAAAAAATCTATAAGTTAATATTATGTTACTTTTATACTTGAATACAAATTTGTTTATAGTTGAGTAAAATAAAATGTAACTAGTTATAATTCGTATATAATAGAATAGTGTGATTAATGAGAAAAGTAATATCAATACTATTAATAAATATAATTCTGAATTAATTATTCTTTGGATTACTATTCATTTAGGTAAAAATCCTAAAAAGGGAGGTAACCCTCCAATTCTTAGGAACAATGTAATACATGTAAATTTTTCTGCCATTGAATATGAACTTGAGACTATTTGGTTAATAAAATATGTATTTTTTATATACAGTATAATACATACCATAGTAATTAATACTGAATAAATGACTAAATATTTGTATCATGAGTTATTTATTGATATAAAAATTATTATCCAGCTTAAATGATTAATTGATGAATAGGCAAGAATTTTTCGTAATGAGGTTTGATTTAAACCTCCAATCCCCCCTGTAGCTGCTGATAGTAATGCAACTATATATAAAAATCAATTATTTGGTAAAATATTATTTATAATAGTTAATGGTGCAATTTTTTGTCAAGTTATTAGTACTGCACATTCTAGTCAATTTAAATTAGCTATTATTTCTGGTAATCACAGGTGGAAAGGGGCTGCCCCTGTTTTGATTATAATACTAATTATTAATAAAATTTTAGTTAATTCATTAATATCATTAGGTAACATAAATAAAAGTCTATCTATTATAATAGAAAATAATAATACAATTCTTCCAATACTTTGGGTTAGGAAATAAATTATTATAGCTTTTGAGGATTTTTTGTTTTTATTTTTTGAAATGAAAGGGATAAATGATATTAAATTTATTTCTAATCCTATTCATATTCCCAATCAATTTCTAGATCTCAAAGTAATTAAAGATCTTATGATAATTATTAAGCTGAAAAGAATTTTTCTTGAGTTAATATTCATATAAAAAGAAGAAGATTTTACTTCTATAAACAGGGTATGAACCTGGTAGCTTAATTAGCTTATCTTTTTATGTATTGGTGTAAGATGCACTAAGAATTTTGGATTCTTAAGTTATAGTTTAATTCTATAATATATAATAAAGGCAATTTAATTGCATGATCTATCCTATCAAGATAGCCCTTTACTCAGGCACTTTATT